TCATATTCGAATAACCCTCGTAATCGTAAGAAAGTGGGCTTTTTAGTTATGGGCCTAGCAAAAGAAAAATTGGGATAGGATCCTATAGGATCTCCCCCCCTCAAAATCGGACGTGAAAATTTCCCCTCATCCGGCTCAAGTAGGTACACCAAATAAAGAAAGGAGTTCTCTCGAGAAAACTTCCAAACAAAAGGATCTACTCCTTACTCAAGTTCCTAGTAAAGATCAACATTAATTCCGTTACGATTCAATAAATGAAGAAGTGTAAAATTCTTGAGTAGTCTACCTCCCTTCTAATGACAAATACCTTAATTCTTAGTAATTAAATTAAGGAACTACCTTCAAATTCATAAGAGATTGACTTGTCTATGTACTGTTCTATTCGATCTTTTAGGTCCCGACTTCACCTCGACGGTTATGCCACACACGATGTCCCTACAGTCTACATGCGATGAATAGACTCCTGCAACCATGACATATTTACTTCCTTGAACATAATTTCTTTCCAAAAGAAAGGAAATAAATAGTTAATTCCACAAAACAAAAAAGTATTTTTTTACGAGGTACAAATAAGAAATAGGAATTTCTATTTATTTGTTACGAAACCGACCATAGATCAATTGCCCCTTTTATTTGGGAGTATTGACTATACCCCTAATTCTGAGCTTCATGTTACTCCTCCCAAGCGACATGTCAGGTCCAGGGCATCCCAATTAGATTCGCTGGAATGACAGTTTCTCATTCGGAATCTGTAAAATCAGCATTTTGATCAAATCACACATCGCAGTAGACTAGGCCTTCTAATTCTTTAAGGGATTTATCTAAAAGATTCGCAATATAACTAGGAAGACGTTTTAAATACCATACATGGGTTACTGGGCATGCGAGTTTGATGTAGCCCATTTGATACCTCCGTATACGAGAATCAATAAATTCGACGCCGCATTTCTCACAAAATTTCGGGTCGTCTTTTTCCTCTCCGATTACGCGATAATTTCCACAAGCACAAATTCCACTTTTAATAGGTCCAAAAATTCTTTCACAAAATAATCCATCCTTTTCCGGTTTATTGGTTTTGTAATGAAAAGTATAGGGTTTTGTCACCTCTCCAACTATCTCTCCATTAGGCAGTATTTTAGTGGCCCAAGCACTTATTTGTTGAGGAGAAACTGATCCAATTTGGAGCTGTTGATGTTTATACCTATCGATCATAGAAGAGAAATGCTGATTCATTCCGATTAAGCTTCCTTCCTATGAATCTGGAAGTTTTTCTCAGATACAAGGAAATGATTCAGTTCCAGAGCTAAAGATCGTAGTTCTCGAACGAGTAATCGAAAAGATTCTGGAGTACCCTCGGGGTTAGGTATTGTTTCTCCAACAATCGTAGTACCAAGTACTTCCTGGCGAGCTCTAATATGATCAGATTTATAAGTAAGCATTTCTTGTAAAATGTGAGCAACACCAAACCCTTCGAGAGCCCAAACCTCCATTTCTCCTACCCGCTGCCCCCCCCGCTTTGCTCTTCCTCTAAGGGGTTGTTGTGTAACAAGTGCATAATGTCCACTTGAACGGCCGTGGATTTTATCATCAACTTGATGAATTAATTTTAAGATATAAGGCTTTCCTATTAAAACGGGTTGTTCAAAAGGATTCCCCGCCCTTCCATCAAATATTCTGCTTTTTCCCGGATATTCGGCTTCAAATACCCACGGATTCGCTGTTTGCTTACTAGCTTGATATAATTCAGAAAACACCAATTTTCTCGAAGCTTCTTGTTCATATCGCTCATCAAAGGGCGCTATTCGATAATGCCTGTCTAGCAGGCTTCCGGCTAACCCAAGTGAACATTCAAATATCTGTCCTACATTCATCCTTGATGGTACTCCTAAAGGATTAAAGACCATATCAACAGGTCTTCCATCTTCCAAATAAGGCATATCTTGTCTAGGCAAAATTTTGGAAATAATACCCTTATTTCCGTGTCTTCCAGCTACTTTATCGCCGACTTTAATATCACGTTTCTGTGAAATATATACACGAATCGTTTCTGGATTATAACTAGAACCACCCTTCTTATGGATCCATCGGACATCAATAACCCGACCCCTACCGCCTATAGGTAGTTTTAAACACGTTTCTTTTGAAGTAGATACCTGAATGCCAAGGATAGCTCGTAACAATCTATCTTCTGGAGCATACGACGACTCTTTCACCACCTGGGGCGTTAATTTACCTACTAAAATATCGCCCGTCTCTACCCAAGATCCCAACATCACAATTCCGTTTTTGTCTAAATTGCGGAGTAAATGGGCTTCTAAATGGGGTATTTCGTTAGTGACCCTTTCGGGACCTTGGTTTGTGACATGGATCTGAATTTCATATTTCCGTATGTGAAAGGAAGTATAAATATCTTCATATACCAAACGTTCACTAATGAGTACTGCATCTTCATAATTGTAACCTTCCCACGGCATATAAGCTACTAATACGCTTTTACCCA